ATCGATGCAAACTCTGAATACTACGTGTACAGCTAACCAGTAAGACTATGGGGGATAAGCTCCATTGTCAAGAGGGAAACAGCCCAGATCACCAGCTAAGGCCCCTAAATAATTACTAAGTGGTAAAGGAGGTGGGAAGACTTAAACAACCAGGAGGTTTGCTTAGAAGCAGCAATCCTTTAAAGAGTGCGTAATAGCTCACTGGTCGAGTAATCCTGCGCCGAAAATGAATGGGACTAAGTAATTTGCCGAAGCTGTGAGATTAGAAAACTAATAATAATTAGATAATCGGTAGGGGAGCGTTCTGTTCTAGATTGAAGCGTTAGCGTAAGCGGGCGTGGACGAAGCAGAAGTGAGAATGTCGGCTTGAGTAGCGAAAACATGGGTGAGAATCCGATGCCCTGAAAACCTAAGGTTTCCTCCGGAAGGCTCGTCCGCGGGGGGTAAGTCAGGACCTAAGGCGAGGCTGAAAAGCGTAGTCGATGGACAATGGGTTAATATTCCTATACTATTCTTTATTGGCAACGAGGGACGAAGACAGCTAGACTAGCCAAATATTGGTTATTGGTTTAAGTATACGAAGTGTTGAGGAGTAGAGAAAATACTCTGAGCTGAGTTACGAATACGGAATAATGTGTGCATTATCTGAAGTAGTTGATGTTATGCTTCCAAGAAAAGCTTGCACTGCCATAAATAAAGAATACCTGTACTCTAAACCGACACAGGTGGGTTGGTAGAGTATACCAAAGGGCGCGAGATAACTCTCTCTAAGGAACTCGGCAAAATAACCCTGTAACTTCGGGAGAAGGGGTACCTATTAGGTTGCAATAACAAGGTCCAAGCGACTGTTTACCAAAAACACAGGTCTCCGCTAAGTTGTAAGACAACGTATGGGGGCTGACGCCTGCCCAGTGCCGGAAGGTTAAAGAAGTTGGTTAGTTATTTACGACGCTAATGACTGAAGCCCCGGTGAACGGCGGCCGTAACTATAACGGTCCTAAGGTAGCGAAATTCCTTGTCGGGTAAGTTCCGACCCGCACGAAAGGCGTAACGATTTGGACACTGTCTCAGAGAGAGACTCGGTGAAATAGACTTGTCTGTGAAGATGCGGACTACCTGCACCAGGACAGAAAGACCCTATGAAGCTTTACTGTAACTTGAAATTGGTTTCGGGTTTTATTTGCGCAGCATAGGTGGGAGGCTTTGATGTTAGTCTTACGGGATTAGCGGAGCCATCAGTGAGATACCACTCTAATAAAACTAGAATTCTAACCCTATATCGTTAGCCGGTTAGGGGACAGTTTCAGGCGGGCAGTTTGACTGGGGCGGTCGCCTCCTAAAAGGTAACGGAGGCGTACAAAGGTTTCCTCAGATCGGTCAGAAATCGATCGTAGAGTGCAAAGGCAAAAGGAAGCTTGACTGTGAGACCTACAAGTCGAACAGAGACGAAAGTCGGTCTTAGTGATCTGGCGATATTGAGTGGAAAAGTCGTCACTCAACGGATAAAAGTTACTCTAGGGATAACAGGCTGATCTCCCCCAAGAGTTCACATCGACGGGGAGGTTTGGCACCTCGATGTCGGCTCATCGCATCCTGGGGCGGTAGTACGTCCCAAGGGTTGGGCTGTTCGCCCATGAAAGCGGTACGTGAGCTGGGTTCAGAACGTCGTGAGACAGTTCGGTCCATATCCGGTGTAGGCGTTAGAGTATTGAGAGGATTCTTCTTTAGTACGAGAGGACCGAGAAGAACATACCGCTGGTGTACCAGTTATCATACCAATGGTAAACGCTGGGTAGCTACGTATGGAAAGGATAACCGCTGAAAGCATCTAAGTGGGAAGCCCACCTCAAGATGAGTACTCTTATTGTGAAAACAAGTAAGATCACGGCAAGACTAGCCGTTTACATATTATTCTTTCGAGGATAGTTATAAGATAGGCATTAAGTGCAAGTATAGTAATATATGAAGCTGAGATGTACTAACAGATCGAGGACTTGAACTTTTTTCTAGCTTTAAAAATTATTGTCTTGGTGTTTAAAGGATAGTGGAACCACATTGATCCATTTCGAACTCAATGGTGAAACACTATAACAGTAACAATACTTAAGGAGGAGTCCTTTGGGAAGATAGCTTATGCCTAGACTTTTAAACTTTATGAAAAACTAAACACCTTAGCATCAAGAAATTTGAAATACTATTCCTTAAGGTCTTGTAATTTTTGTTCAATGGAAATGGAATATGCAATTATAGAAGCAAGTGGTCGACAGTTTTGGGTAGAACCAAAAAAATTTATCGAATTCAATAGACTGATTCTTAAAATTGGTAGTACAATCTTGATTCGACGAATTTTATTTGCTAAAAATAAAACAACTACTCATATTGGTCAACCTTATTTACAAAACATTTTAGTAAAAGGTAAAATAAGCAAGCACTTTTTAGGCCCTAAAATTCTTGTTTTTAAAATGAAACCAAAAAAGAAATACCGTAAAAAAATAGGTCACAGACAAAAAATGACAAGATTATTAATTCATAAAATTGAGTAAGTTTTTTTAAATATACTCTGGTCTTAATCACTCTAGTCCAATTGATATGTCGATCATTTTAATTAATATAAGTAGTATATTGATTTAATTATAAATATAAATTTGGAGTATAAATAATTGTGTCTATTGGAATATTTGGAAATAAAATTGGGATGACGCAAATTTTTGATAAAAACGGTTTAGCCTTACCTGTTACTGTCGTAAGTGTTGGTCCCTGTTTTATTACCCAACTTAAGACAGAGAAAAATAACGGGTACGACGCAATTCAAATTGGGTATTCAAAAGGACAACCTTCAAAGTTTAGTAAAGCAGAGTTGGGCCATTTAGAAAAAAATGGTTTATCGCCTCTATTTCACTTATGCGAGTATAGAGTTAAAGATCTAGAAGATTATTCCTTAGGTCAAATCTTAACTGTAGATAATTTTAAGGTCGGACAATTTGTTAATGTTACTGGTAAATCTATTGGTAAAGGTTTCAGTGGGAACCAAAAAAGACATAAATTTAAACGTGGGCCAATGAGTCATGGTTCAAAAAATCATAGAGCCCCAGGTTCAATTGGACCTGGAACTACTCCAGGTCGAGTATTCCCTGGAAAGCTTATGGCTGGACAACTAGGGTCAAAAAAGATTACTGTATCTAAGCTAGAAATTTTAGGTATTGATGGTAAGCAAAACCTTTTAATTTTGAAGGGTAGTGTACCAGGCAAACCTGGAAATTTATTGAATATTGTGGTTTCACATTAAATTCTTGATTAAAGAAATAAAATCAAAAATTTCTCTAAAAAAAGAAGAAAAAAAAGATAGGAGATTAGCCTTTCTATAAGTATATAAGTAAAAGAAAGTGAAGAGACCGCGAATGGAGTGTACCGGTTAAATTTTTTTACTAAATATTTTTATTTCGCATTAAATTACTTAATTAAACGAGGTTTATTCATGATCACATTTTTGGACTTTTATAAACGCTTAACAGAAAAATCTAACTCTAGGAAAGATAAAGTTTTAACTTTTCCTATTAAACCTTTGGTAGGTGGTGATAATAAAGAGACAGCAACTTTAACTTTACAAGTAAAAGAAAAACAAGAGACAGAGAATTATATTATTTATCGTGCATATATCGCACAAAGAATAAATGAGCGACAAGGAACAGTAAGTACTTTAACTAGAGCTGAAGTTAAGGGTGGAGGACGTAAGCCCTGGCGCCAAAAAGGAACTGGTAGAGCTCGTGCGGGATCAAATCGCTCACCTCTTTGGAAAGGTGGAGGTGTTTCTTTTGGGCCAAAACCAAAATTATATACTAATAAATTAAATCGTAAAGAATGGCAATTAGCTGTAAGAAGCTTAATTATGCTAAAAGAACCAATTATTAATGTAATAGATCATGATTTTAATTCAATGGATATTAAAACTAAAGCTTTTATTAATCTATTTAAAACTTGCAACATAAATTTTTCTCAAAACATAACATTTATTGTACCAAGAATCGAAGAAAGTTTATTTAAAGCAACTAGAAATATAAAGACAGTCAAACTAATGCGTGCAGATACTTTAAATTTAATAACAATTTTACGGTCTGACCACTTATTTATTAGTAAAGACAGTTTAAAAATAATTGAGGAAACTTATAATGGCTAGAATAAATTTTAGTTCAAGTATTGATTTGATCAAATATCCACTTATAACTTCTAAAACAAATTTATTATTTGAAAATAACCAATATACATTCTTAGTAGACCCTAGGCTAAATAAAGTTAGTATAAAAAAAGCTATTGAGTTCCTATTTAATGTTAAAATAATTAAAATTAATAGTTGTAATTTACCTAAAAAAAAACGTCGTGTAGGTCAATTTACAGGTGTTAGACCCCGTTATAAAAAAGTAATAGTTAAATTAGCGAAAGATAATAAAATTGATCTCTTTTCTAATAACTAATAAAAATTTATTAAATAAAGAGAAAGAGGAGAGATATTTATGGCTATTCGTATTTGTAAAGTTTATACTGTTGGTACAAGAAATACTGTTTTTTCTTCTTTCGATGAAATTACTAAGTCAAAACCAGAAAAAAAATTAATTGGTAAAAATCATCGAAAAAAAGGACGTAATAACCAAGGTTTAATTACAACACGTCATCATGGTGGTGGTCATAAAAGACGCTATCGTATTATTGATTTCAAACGTAAAAAACACAATATTATTGGTGTAGTCTTTGCTATCGAGTATGATCCAAACCGTAATGCTAGGATTGCTTTGATTCATTACGAAAATGGTGATAAGAATTACATTATTTGTCCAGATTCTTTAAGCGTAGGTAACAAAATTGTTTCAGGTCCTGACGCTCCTGTTGAAATTGGAAATGCTTTACCTTTAGAAAAAATACCTTTAGGTACCTCAGTTCATAATATAGAATTATCTTATAATAAAGGCGGCCAAATTGTTCGAGCAGCTGGAACCTCTGCTCGTATTTTAGCAAAAGAAAGTGATTACGTAACACTACGTTTACCATCTAAAGAAATTAGAATTATTCATAAAAATTGCTATGCAACAATAGGTAGTGTTAGTAATAGAGACCATAATAATATTAAATTAGGAAAAGCAGGTCGCAAGCGTTGGCTTGGTATTCGACCAACAGTTCGTGGTTCTGTAATGAACCCTTGTGATCATCCGCATGGTGGTGGTGAAGGACGTGCAACAATCGGTCGACCAAAAGCATATACACCTTGGGGTAAAGCAGCACTTGGAGTTAAAACAAGAAAAAAAGAGAAATATAGTGATATCTATATCGTTCGTCCGAGAGTTTAAGATTAAATATCTTTTTAATTATTTTTATAATTTTATCTTTAAATAAATTTATGACGAGATCGTTTCGTAAAGGCCCTTTTATAGCGTATCATTTGCTACAAAAAATTGAAGAAATGAATGAAACAGGAAAAAAAAAATCTATTAAAACCTGGTCACGTTCATCAATGATTATCCCATCAATGATTGGCCACACAATATCAGTTTATAATGGTAAAAAGCATATACCACTCTTTATTTCTGATCAGATTATTGGCCATAAACTAGGGGAATTTATACCGACAAGAAATTTCCGTTCACATATTAAAAGTAGCGATAGAAGGCTTAAAAAAAAATAAAACTCAAAACTATTGAATATATAAATGAAAAATAAACAAACGGTAAAAGCTGTAAGTAAATATATTAGAATATCATCAAACAAAGTCCGACGTGTTTTAGATCAAATCCGCGGGCGCTCTTATTTAGAAGCCTTAATGTTATTACAATTTATGCCATATAGAGCTTGTGGTCCTATTTGGCAAGTACTAAATTCTGCAGCTACAAATGCAGAGAATAACAATGGGCTAAACAAAGAAGATCTAATAGTTAAAACTGTATTTGCTGATCAAGGTCCAGTTTTACGAAGATTTAGACCACGTGCTCAGGGAAGAGGATATCAGATTCGTAAACCAACCTGTCATATTACCATAATTTTAGAAACTACTAATTAATAAATTCATAAATAAATTTTTAATAAAATTAAAACTAAACTAAATTATGGGGCATAAAACACATCCTTTGGGCTTTAGGCTAGGGATCGTACAAGAAGATAGATCATTATGGTATAGTGGAACTAGCTCTTATATTTCTTTTTTAAAAGAAGATTATAAAATTCGAGAATATATCTATAAATTTTTACTTTTGAATAAAGTTGGGTATTCAGGAATTACTAAACTTATTATTAAACGTGATGAAACAAAAAAAAGAATATATATCGAAATACAATCAGTGGTACCTGGACGTATAGTAGGTAAGTCAGGAGCGTTCTTACGAAAATTAGATGAAGAGCTTAGTATTCTTCTAAAAAATAAGAAAGTTTTAATTAATATTGTTGAAATTACGAAACCATATACAGAAGCTAGTATATTAGTTGACGTTTTAGTAAAAAAACTAGAAGAAAGAGTTTCATTTCGTATGTGTATTCGAGAAATTCTTAAACGCTATAGAGCACAAGATGAACTAAAAGGAATTAAAGTTCAAATTGCTGGCCGATTAAATGGTGCAGAAATTGCTAGAACAGAGTGGGTTCGTGAAGGACGTGTACCTCTTCAAACTTTACGTGCAAACATTGATTATTCTTATAAAACAGCCCAAACAACCTATGGTATTCTAGGGATTAAAATTTGGCTTTTTAAAAATGAAATATTAACAAAAAAATTTATTTAAAAATTTAAGAAAATGCTTAGTCCTAAAAAAACAAAATTTCGAAAACAACATCGTGGGAGATTAAAAGGAAAAGCCTCAAGAGGAAATACTATTAATTTTGGAGATTATGCTATTCAAGCATTAGAACCTACTTGGTTAACTTCAAGACAAATTGAAGCGACAAGACGAACAATAACTAGATATACAAAACGTGGTGGTAAATTATGGATAACAGTTTTTCCAGATAAACCGATTACTGCTAGAGCTGCTGAATCTAGAATGGGATCAGGTAAAGGTTCAGTTGACTATTGGGTTGCTGTAGTAAAACCTGGACATATTTTGTTTGAGTTGAGTGGAGTACCTTTAAAGCTTGCAAAAGAAGCATTACAGACTGCTTCTTATAAGTTACCAATTAAAACCAAATTCTTGACAAAGATAAATTAAAATAGAGAGTTAAAACTTGATATGAGTCTACCAAAAATCGATGAAATTACAATGTTAACTCAAGGTGAATTAGAAGATGAAATTTTAAATGTAAAAAAAGAATTATTTAGATTGCGTTTACGACGTGGAACAAAACAATCTTTTAAATCTCATCAAATAAAACATAGTAAACACAGGTTAGCACAATTGTTAATGATAAAAAATAGTCAGAAATAGGGATTAGTCAGACAATAGGTATTTAAAAATATTAGTTACTAAGGACGAGGAATGTATGGTTAAATTGCAGAGACTTGGTATTGTAATAAGTAATAAAATGCAGAAAAGCGTTGTAGTTGCTGTTGAATATCGTTATAAACACAAGTTTTATTCAAAAGTTATAGTTAGAACAAAGCGTTATTTAGCTCATGATCCAGAAGATAGTTGTAATATTGGAGATGAAATTTTGTTAGAAGAAAGTCGCCCATTAAGTAAAAAGAAACGTTGGATAGTTAAAAAAATATTAAATAAAGCAGTAATCGTTAATTAAGGTTTTAAGGATTTATTATGATACAACCACAGACGTATTTAACGGTAGCCGATAATACAGGTGCAAAAAAAATTATGTGCATTCGTGTACTAGGCGGTAGACGCAAATATGCAAGACTTGGCGACATTATTATTGGGGTTGTGAAAGAAGCAACACCGAACATGCTAACTAAAAGATCCGATATAGTTAAAGCTGTAGTTATTAGAACAAAAAAAGCTGTTTCAAGAAAGGATGGTACGAGTATTCGATTTGATGATAATGCTGCTGTTATTATCAATATGGATAAAAATCCTAAAGGGACAAGAATTTTTGGTCCAATCGCAAGAGAAATTCGTGATAAGGATTTTACTAAAATTGTTTCATTAGCTCCTGAGGTTATTTAAATGAAAAAAAAAGCTACCTTACAACTAAAAGCACACGTAAAAATAGGGGAAAAAGTAATAATAATTTCTGGGAGAGAAAAAGGTAAAATAGGTCTTGTAAAAAAAATCTTAAAGCAAAAAAATAGACTTATTATTGAAGGTATAAATATAGGAGTGAAACATATAAAGCCTACACGACCAGGACAAAATGGAGAAATCAAGAGAATTGAATTTCCAATCCATAGTTCAAATGTATCACTTTACCAGGAGTAATTTATTATGATAAACAATAATGAAGTCAAATCAAAAAATTTAAGACTCCTATATAAAGATTCAATATTCGCAAATTTGATTAAAGAATTTGACTATAAAAATAAGCATCAAGTTCCAAAATTAGTTAAAATTCAACTCAATCGTGGGTTAGGAGTAGATGGTCAAAATAATAAAACATTACAAAAATCGATTGAGGAAATACGTTTAATTACTGGTCAACAGCCAATTTTAACAAAAGCAAAAAAATCGATAGCAGGTTTTAAAGTTAGAGAGGAAATGACTTTAGGAATCACTGTAACTCTTAGAAGTAGAAAAATGTATGCTTTTTTAGAGAAATTAATTCATCTGGTTTTACCACGAATTCGAGATTTTCGTGGTCTAAGCTTGAAAGGGTTTGATCGTAATGGGAATTATAATTTTGGATTAAAAGAACAATTAGTTTTCCCGGAAATTAGTTACGAAAATGTGGATCAAATAAAAGGTTTTAATATTTCTATAGTAACAACAGCAAAAACAAAAAATGAAGGGATTGCTCTTCTAAAAGAATTTGGTTTCCCATTAACTGATTAAAAAGGAGTATTAAAATATAGTGACCACAGATATTATTGCAGATACATTAACTCGTATTAGAAATGCAAATATGGTTCGTCATCAAATTGTTAGGGTAGTAAATACTAAAATCACATTTTCAGTTGTAAAAATCTTAAAAGAAGAGGGATATATTTCTAATTTTGAAGAAATTGAGGTATCTAATAGAAAATATTTATTGCTCTGTTTAAAATATCATACACAAAAGCGACAACCAATTATTACCGGTATCAAAAGAATTAGTAAACCCGGTTTAAGAATTTATGTAAATAAAAGTAATTTACCTAATGTCTTAAGTAATTTAGGTATAGCTATACTGTCTACTTCAAAAGGTATTTTAACTAACAATAAGGCGAAAAAATTAGGCGTCGGTGGTGAAATTATTTGTTATATTTGGTAATAAAGGTTTAAATTTATATGGGAAGAATAGGTAAATTACCAATAAAGGTACCATCTAATGTTCAAGTTGAGATAAATAATAAAATTGTTCAGGTTTCAGGACCACAGGGTAAACTTTTGAGAACAATTTCAGACTTAATTTCTGTTGAACTCAGGGACAATACGATTTATGTTACTAAAAATGAGGATACAAGAATTGCAAATCAACTCTATGGTTTAACACGAACCTTGATTAATAATATGGTAATCGGCGTTTCACAAAAATTTGAACGCACACTTCAATTGGAGGGTGTAGGTTATCGTGCTCAATTAAATAATAAAGATTTAGTTTTAAATTTAGGTTATAGTCATCCAGTTTTAATAACAATACCTTTAGGCATTGAAATTAAAGTAGAAAAGAATGTAGGTATAATTATTACAGGTTTTGATAAAGAACTTGTTGGTCAATTAGCTGCAACGATAAGAGAGAAACGTCCTCCTGAACCCTACAAGGGCAAAGGTATATTATATAAAGGTGAAATTATTAAACGTAAAGTAGGAAAATCAGGTAAATAATATTATGGGAAAACGAGAAAAAAAAAGGATTAAGGGTGATGGCCGTAAGCCACGTTTAGCTGTATTTCGTTCTAATAAACATATTTATGCGCAAGTAATTGATGATTCTGATTCAACAACAATTACAAGTTGTTCTACTTTAGAAATCGAAGTCAAAGCAAAATGCGAAAAGACTTCTAATAAAGTTGCATCAAAAATTGTTGGGGAAATTATTGGAACTAGATTATTAGAGCAAGATATTAAAGAAATAGTATTTGATAGAGGTCAAAAGTCTTATCATGGTAGAATTAAGGAGCTAGCTGAAGGTGCAAGATTAGTTGGGTTGAATTTCTAGTAATTAAAAGATAAATTTATTAAGTTTCTTATCACATTTATGACGAATCAAAATAAAGATATAAATTGGGAAAAAAGAGTAGTAAAAGTTTCCCGTGTTTCTAAAGTAGTAAAAGGTGGGAAGAAAATTAGCTTTCGAGCGACAGTTGTCGTTGGTGACATGGAATACCAAGTTGGGGTAGGTGTTGGTAAAGCTGAAGAAGTTAGCACAGCTATAAAAAAAGCTGAAACTGATGCAAGAAAAAATGTCATAATTGTTCCAATTGCTGAAGGTAAAACTATACCTCATGCTACAGTCGGAGTAGAATGTGGCTCTAAAGTATTTATTAGACCTGCGGTTCCAGGAACGGGTGTAATTGCTGGTGGTTCAGTACGGATTGTTTTAGAATTAGCTGGAATTAAAAATATTTTATCTAAACAGCTTGGTTCTAATAATCCTTTAAATAATGCTAGAGCTACTATTACAGCTTTAAAGAGTTTAGATACGATTAAACAAGTAATGGAAAAACGACAAATCTCATTAGAACAAGTATTAGGGAAGTAAAAAAACCTAAAGATATTTGTGGAAAAGTTACTTGTTAATACAAAACTAATATCTATTTATTTAATTTTTTCATGACATTACAATTACGAAGTAAAAATACACCTTCTTTTAGACAACGTTTCTTTTTAACTATTGGTTTACTTACATTAGTTCGTATAGGTAGCTTTATACCTTTACCATATATAGATATAAAAACTTTTTCCCCTTCGTTAGAACCAAATACGTCAACAACAGCAGTTGCGACAGTTTTAAATAGTTTTTCTGGTGGGGGTAATGCCTCTTTTAGTATCTTAAGTCTTGGAATTTTACCTAATATAAATGCTTCTATAATAATTCAACTTTTAACAACAATTAATCCAGCTCTTTTAAAATTACAAAAAGAAGAAGGTGAATATGGTAGACGTAAACTGACAGATTATACAAGATATTTAACATTTTTTTGTTCTGTTGTTGCAAGTGTCGTTACAACTTATAGTTTCCGGTCTTTAATATTTAATTGGAACATTCTAGTTTTAACACAAATAAGTTTAACATTGATTTCAGGATCAATGATTATATTATGGTTTAGTGAGTTAATTACTAAAAACGGTATTGGAAATGGTACATCAATATTAATTTGCTTTAATATTGTTTCTAATTTTCCTGATCAACTTCGATCTATGGTTCTAGTTTTATCAAAACAAAATATTCTAATTAGTATCTTTATTAGCGGAATATTTTTATTGACAACAATTGGGTGTATCTATATAAATGAAGCTATGGTAAAAATTCCATTAGTTTCAGCAAGCCAATTATTACGAAATGTTAATAAATTTTCATTATGGAATCAAAGTAATTTACCTCTTCGGGTTAATCAAGCAGGTGTGATGCCTTTAGTCTTTACATCTTCAGTTATGGTAGTTTTATCATCCATCACAAATTTTCTCTATGGTCAATTGCTTGGTATAGAATTCTTTTCGTTTTTAAATTATCTTTCACCAAATTTAATTTTATTGACCGGAAAGGTTTTCTATTGGTCTGCGTATGGTGTTTTAGTTTTTTTTTTTACATCATTTTATTCTACTATCCTTTTAGATCCGAAAGATATGACGGAGCAATTTCGTAAGAATTCTGTAACTATAAGAGGTATTAATCCAGGAAAACCTACAAAAAGTTATTTATCAATTACTATTAAAAGATTAACAATTTTGAATGCGGTTTTTCTTGTTGTTGTCCTTATATTACTTAATGGCTTAGAGTATTTATTACCTGTTGGTGATTTAAACTTGCGTGGTTTTGGATTAACTTCTCAACTTATTTTAGTTAATGTATTAGTAGATACATTTAGAAAAGTTCAAAACTTATTAAATGCTGAAACTATGTTTTAAGCTTTAAAAATTTCAAAAAATTAAAAAATAATTTATTTAAATATGAAAGTTAGACCTTCCGTAAAAAAAATGTGTGAAAAATGTAGGATTATAAGACGACATGGTAGAGTGCAAGTAATTTGTAGCAATCTTAAACATAAGCAACGACAAGGGTAAATTAAAAAAGATAATGGAGAGAAAATATGGTTCGATTTCTTGGAAGAGATCTAGCAAATAATAAAAAGATTAAGTATGCTTTGACAGCAATTTATGGAATTGGTTTATCTCGAGCAAAAGAAATTTTAGAGAAGGCAGGGTTAGAAAACGTTGACCAAGATGGATTAAGAACTAAAGACTTATCAGATGAAGATATTAGTAATCTCAGAAAGGTTTTAGAAAAAGACTATCAACTTGAAGCTGATCTATACCGTTTAACAAATTTGAATATAAAGCGTTTAATGGAAAATGGTTCTATTAAAGGTCGTCGACACCGAGCAGGGTTACCAGTTAGAGGACAAAGAACAAGAACTAATGCAAGAACCAGAAGAGGAGGAAAAAAAACAGTGGCAGGAAAAAATAAATAAGTTATACTTAAAAAATTTAATCCCAGGTTGGGGGATCTAAAAAATGAAAAAAAAAATAAAGCGAACGATTGTTACTGGAACGATGCATGTTCATGCTACCTTTAACAATACAATTGTAACAATAACTGATTTAAATGGAAATACTTTATCATGGGCATCGTCAGGCACTGTTGATTTTAAAGGTTCTCGAAAGGGCACGCCTTTTGCTTCACAAAAAGCTGCTGAAAAGGCTGCCTTAATAGCGAAAGAAGCGTATGGTCTTAAAAGATTAGAAGTTGTTGTAAAAGGCTCAGGGCCAGGTAGAGAACCAGCTATTAGAGCTGTTTACCAAAAAGGAATAAGAGTTGTTTCTATTAAAGATGTAACATTTATACCTTATAATGGTTGTCGTCCTCCAAAGCGTAGACGAGTTTAAATCAGAGATATATACATATTAGACTACAATAAAAATAAGAAATAAAAACAAGGAGGTCATCGATGCAAAACATTAGTAAATGTAAATGTGTCGACTCAGATTTGCTAAGCCCTAGTGAGCATTACGGTCATTTTGTTTTTACTTCATTAGAACAAAGTGAAGGTAGTACAATTGGTAATATGTTACGACGTGTTTTATTATCAAATCTATATGGGCTTAAAATTACTGGCGTTCGACTTCCTGATGTGACACATAATGAATTTAATCTTTTAGATGGGGTTCGTGAAGACTTTCTTGAAATTATGTTAAATTTAAAAGAGATTATTTTTAAAGATGATAATAAATTTGGTCAATCTTACCATGGTTTATTAAAAATACAAGGACCAGCTGTAGTCACTGCTGGTGCAATAAAATTTTCTAAGGGCATTAAAGTATTAAACCCTAATAATTATCTATTAACAATTTCTGATGAATCATTAGTTGAGATACATTTAAAATTAGAACATGGTAAAGCTTATGTTTTAGCTAAAGACCAAAAACTTGAAGGATCTACGTATTTTCTTCCGATTGACTCTAATTTTGCTCCAGTTGTAAAAGTAAATTCTTATGTGAAAACATTGCCACAACATGTTGAAAATACAGATGTAGAACTTCATTTAGAAATTTTTACAAACGGGAGTTTATTACCCCATCAAGCCCTTATACAAGCTAAGAATATGATAGGTTATATGCTATCAACAATCAATAAAATTGAGTTTCCTTGCTTAGGAGAATTGGTGAGTGATGAACAAGTTATAGAAAAGACAATTGATAGAGATATAAAACTAAAAGAAGAATCTACTAAAGATTTAAAAAAAGATCAGGGAAGAAAACTTAAATCTAATACGATAAGAGAAGAAAAGGTTCTCCAACAAAAATTTTTGGTACCGGAGGTACCTGAAAAGAAAAAAGAGGAGATTATTGAACAGGTTACTACGCCTGAAGAAATGTTATTAAAAAGAGTTAATGATATGGATGATGGTTCTTTAGAGTGCTTAAATTTATCTAGCCGGATAATTAAAGCCTTAAAGGGGGCTAATATTAATTTTACTTGGGAATTAATGGATTATGATTCATCTGGACCTCCTTATTTGAAAGATATAAAAGGTTTAGGTCCAAAATCAATAGCTGAAATAGAAAAAAACTTGCGTATTTTTTATGAACCCCCTTTTTAATTAATAATTTATGCTATTGCAATTTTTTACCCGGGTTTAACTTTATTCTATAATTTAATATTAGTACTATTATTATGAAAGACACTTTTGTTCCTTCGAAGCTTAATTTAAAACAACAATGGTATATAATTGATGCAAAAGATAAATGTTTAGGGCGATTAGCTACAGAAGTTTCTAACCTGCTAAGGGGCAAAAATAAAACTATTTTTACTCCTGCTCAAGATATAGGTGATTATATTATAATAATCAACGCAAATAAAATAAATGTAACTGGAAAAAAAAGATCCCAAAAAATATATTTTCGTCATTCTGGTAGACCTGGTGGAAAAACAGTTGAAAATTTTGAGGAATTACAATTGCGCCTTCCAGAACGTATTATTGAAAAAGCTGTTAAAGGAATGCTTCCTAAAAACCGTTTAGGTCGAAAATTATTTACAAAGTTAAAAGTATACAAAGGCGAAGAGCATCCTCATATGTCGCAAAAGCCTAAAAATATAGAATTATAAAAATTAAAGTTTATGAACAATAAAAACCAAACACATCCTAATATTTATGGGGTTGGTAGAAAGAAAGAATCTACAGCAATTGTTTACCTAGTACCTTTTTCAGAATCCTCTTCTGAAATAACGTGTGAAGTTAATGGACATAAAGCAGAACAGTATTTCCAACAAAATTTTACTTATTTGAATCAAATAAACTTACCTTTAAAAAAGGTAAAATTAGAGAAAAAATATAAAATTATAGCGAATGTTAAAGGTGGTGGTTTAACTGGTCAAGCAGATTCCATTAGATTAGGAATTGCTAGAGCCCTTTGTAAAATTGATAAAGTAAATTTTCGACCTATTTTAAAATTTGAAGGTTTTTTAAAGCGTGACGCAAGAATTAAAGAACGTCGTAAATATGGTTTAAAAAAAGCTCGGAAAGCTTCTCAATACTCAAAACGTTAATTAAAAAAAAATATTTTAATATAGACTTCTTATAAACCTTATTGCTATTTACTATGCCAAAAGAAAATATACATCCAAAATGGTTTAATGAAACAAAAGTGTATTATGACGGTCAATTAATTATGATTGTGGGTTCAACAAAACCTGAATTACATGTAGATATTTGGTCAGGGAATCATCCTTTTTATACAGGTTCGCAAAGAATAATTGATACTGAAGGGCGCGTGGAAAGGTTTTTAAAAAAATATAAGATTGAAGATACCGCTAGCTTAAATTAATAACCTAATAACCTAATAAATTAATACTTTAAAATATGCCCACTATACAACAACTTATTCGAGTCCGTCGTAAAAAAGTTCAGCGAAGAACAAAATCCCCTGCATTAAAAAGTTGCCCGCAACGTAGAGGTGTATGCACTAGAGTTCATACAATTACACCAAAAAAACCAAACTCAGCAATAAGAAAAGTTGCTCGGGTGAGGTTAACTTCTGGATTCGAGGTAACAGCATATATACCTGGTATTGGCCATAACTTACAAGAACATTCTGTAGTTCTACTTCGTGGAGGAAGAGTAAAGGATTTACCTGGCGTACGTTACCATATTATAAGAGGAACTCTGGATACAATTGGAGTAAAAGATCGACGCCAAGGTCGTTCAAAATATGGTATGAAAAAACCAGTAAAATAAAAATTAAAATTAATAAAATAAATTATGTCTCGTCGTACAAATAAAAAGAGAAAATTTCCTGTAGCAGATGCAGTTTATGATAGTTTTTTAGTTAATTTAATGATATCAAAAATTTTAAAGAGTGGAAAGAAGACTGTAGCCCAAAAAATAATTTATGAAGCTTTTGATATTATAAAACAGAGAACAAATAGTCAGCCATTAAAAATTTTTGAGAAAGCAGTAAAAAATGTTAGTCCTGCAGTAAAAATCAAGGCTAAGCGTGTTGGTGGTTCCACTTACCAGGTTCCGATTGAAGTGAAAAAATTTAGAGGTATTAATTTAGGGTTATGCTGGATCATCCAATTTGCTAGAGCTCGCTCTGGAAAAACTATAGCCATAAAGTTAGCAAATGAAATTATTGATGCTTCTAAAGGTTCTGGAAATTCAATTCGTAAAAGAGATGAAACCCATAGAATGGCAAGATCAAATAAAGCCTTTGCGCACTTTCGTTCATAACCAGTTTCTTACATTAATTAAATAATATTTAATTAATCGCCAAAAGTAAAAAATATAAATAAAATAAAACAAGGAGTATATATTATGGCTCGTGAAAAATATGACCGTACAAAACCACATATTAATATTGGTACAATTGGGCACGTAGATCATGGTAAAACTACGTTAACTGCTGCCATTACTGCAGTTTTATCATTATCAGGTGATGCTAATGCAAAAAAATATGAGGATATCGATGCGGCCCCTGAAGAGCGCGCACGTGGGATCACAATAAACACAGCCCATGTAGAATATGAGACAGAAACACGTCATTATGCACACGTAGACTGTCCAGGTCATGCAGATTATGTTAAAAATATGATTACGGGTGCAGCCCAAATGGATGGCGCGATTCTTGTTGTTTCAGCCGCTGATGGTCCAATGCCTCAAACTCGTGAGCACATTTTATTATCAAAACAAGTTGGGGTACCTCATATTGTGGTCTTCTTAAATAAAGAAGATCAAGTGGATGATCTTGAATTAGTAGAGTTAGTAGAATTAGAAGTTAGAGAATTACTATCTAACTATGATTTCCCTGGCGATGATATACCTATAGTAACAGGGTCAGCATTACAAGCTCTTGATGCTATAAGTAATGAACCTACCTTAAAGAAAGGTGATAATAAATGGGTAGATAAAATCTACAGTTTAATGGAATCTGTTGATAGCTATATCCCAACACCAATTAGAGATGTAGATAAAGCCTTTTTAATGGCTATTGAAGATGTTTTCTCAATTACTGGTCGAGGTACTGTAGCTACTGGTAAAATTGATCGTGGAATGGTAAAAGTCGGCGAAACAGTTGATTTAGTTGGTTTAGGTGATACAAAATCAACAACAGTGACTGGTGTTGAGATGTTCCAAAAGACTTTAGATGAAGGTGTCGCTGGCGACAATGTAGGGATTTTACTACGTGGACTACAAAAAGGTGAAATAGAACGTGGGATGGTTTTAGCAAAACCAGGAACAATTACACCTCATAATACTTTTGAATCTGAACTTTATATTTTAACGAAAGAAGAAGGTGGTCGTCATACTCCTTTCTTCCCAGGCTATAGACCTCAATTCTATGTAAGAACAACAGATGTTACTGGTGAAATTTTAAGCTTTATTACTGACGAGGGTGAAAAAACTTTAATGGTTATGCCAGGGGATCGAGTTAAAATGACAGCGAAGTTAATTTCTTTAATCGCTATTGAAGAAGGTATGAGGTTTGCTATTCGTGAAGGTGGAAGAACGATTGGTGCTGGCGTTGTTTCAAAAATTATTCAATAAATAATATTTTTATGTCAAACGAAAAAATACGCATTACTTTACAGTCTTTTAATCATTTAGTTCTAAATGAGTGCTGTAAAAAAATTTCAGATGTTTTAACTAATGATAACTCAGTTTTAAAGGTTGCAGGTCCTATATCTTTTCCTACAAAAAAAAGGTCTTATTGTGTTTTACGATCTCCGCATGTAAATAAAGATTCTCGTGAACAATTTGAAATTCGTCGATATAAAAAGATTATCGATATTGAATCAAATTCAAAAGAAATAGTAAATATTTTATTATCATTAGATCTTTCTCCTGGCGTATCTACAGAATTATATAATTATAAATAATTTCTAGGTATACAATTATTTTATTATAGTTATAATAAAATAATTGTATACCTAGAAATTATGCTATCTCTAATTCTTCTAATTTAAAATTTGCCGTATTTGTACCACTATAATTAACTTTAACAAACCTTACTAAAATAGGATAATTTGATCCACCTTTTTCTATAACGGCAACCGTTCCAATATCATTATACCAATATGATTCTTTTCTTAAAATTCTTACTTTTGCTCCTCTATCTACCATAATATTATTTTTATTATTATTCTAAATTAATTAATAGTTATGAAATATATTATATACTTGGTCTAACAAAGTTTACATAAAATTTTTGTTTAGTTGTTTCTCCTTAGGATAAATGTTAATAATGAATTATTATTAACATATATGCTAAGGAGACAGATTCATGAAAAATGAAACCTCAAAAAATTTTATTGTACTTTTGGTTGGATTAGCACTTATTACGGGTTTTGTTTATTTAAAATGGGATAATTTTACTGATTTGCAAACTAATTTACTTAATTTTAGAAATAGTCATCCAGCTGAAATGATTTCATATGATGATTTTTTAAGGTATTTAGAACGTGGTGACATAAAGAAGGTAGACTTGTATGAAAATGCAGAAATTGTAGTGTTTAATTTCTTTGATTCTTTAGACAAGAGCCTAATAAAATCATCTCCAATACCTACAGTAGTAGGTATTCTTTCAATTTTTAATAATCAACAATTATCACCGATTGGTGTTAAAGTACCTGTTAGAAACTCTTCTCTAATTTTAACATTACGAGAGTATAAAGTAGATTTTACAGCTTTTCCAGTTGTAACATTTGAGTCTGTTTGGCCTATTTTAAGTGTTTTATTAATACCAGTTTTACTTTTAGTTGTTTATAGACTTTTTTTCTCTGAAGGTAGCAATTATGATTTTTTCGGAAACATACGTAAAGCTCGAGCAAAAATTCAATTGGATGCAAATACTGGTGTTTCGTTTAGTGATGTTGCTGGAATTGATGAAGCCAAACAAGAATTTGAAGAGTTTGTTTCTTTTTTAAAAATGCCCCAACTATTTACAGCTGTTGGTGCTAACCCACCAAAAGGAGTAATCATTGTTGGACCCCCAGGGACTGGTAAAACTTTACTAGCAAAAGCAATTGCTGGAGAGGCGGGAGTACCATTTATTAGTATTTCTGGGTCTGAATTTGTAGAAATGTTTGTTGGTATTGGTGCTTCACGAGTTCGTGACTTATTTGAGACTGCTGAACGAAATTCTCCTTGTATATTATTTATTGATGAGATTGATGCAATTGGAAGACAACGTGGTACGGGTGTGGGTGGAACTAATGATGAAAGAGAACAAACATTAAACCAAATCTTAACGGAAATGGATGGGTTTAAGCCTACAAGTGGTATAATAGTTATTGCTGCGACAAATAGAGCTGATGTATTAGATTCTGCTTTATTACGTCCAGGTCGTTTTGATAGACAAATAACTGTTTATTTACCAAATATTTATGGACGTATAGAGATTTTAAAAGTCCATAGCCGAGATAAAAAAATAGACTCAAAAACTTCATTAAAGTATATTGCACAACGTACTGCTGGTTTTTCTGGAGCTGATTTAGCTAATATACTTAATGAAGCAGCTATTTTAACTGCTCGAGCTGATTTAGAAACGATAACGATTAAACAAATTTATACAGCCATTGAGAGAATAATTGCTGGACTAGAAGGGGTCCTTTTAAATGATTCTCGAAATAAAAGGTTAGTCGCGTATCATGAAGTCGGCCACGCTTTAACAGGTACTTTATTAAAGAATCATGATGATGTTCAGAAAGTAACTTTAATCCCACGAGGACGTGCTCAAGGCCTAACTTGGTTTACACCCGATGAGCAACCTTTAATGACAAGAGGTCAATTATCTTCTAGATTAATAGGAACACTTGGTGGTCGGGCAGCAGAAAAAGTGATTTTTGGGAAAATGGAAATAACTAGTGGTGCAAGTAATGATTTTTTCAAAGTAAATTCCTTAGCAAGACAAATGGTTACAAGATTTGGTATGTCAAGTTTAACACCAATGGCTATGGAGTTACCAAAACCCCAAATATTTTTTGGAAGAAGTGTACAAACTAGACCTGATTGTTTTCTTGATATTGCAGATAAAATTGATCTACAAATCATTGAAATGGTGGAAGATGGGTTTGAAAAAGCTTGTATTACATTAGAACGAAATCGTTTATTATTAGATCAGCTAGCGACATTATTAACACAGATTGAAACAATTGATGGGAAAGAGTTTGAACAATTTGTAAGTAGTTATACTGGGTTGCCTAAAAAACCTCAATTAAAAATTGTTGAAGTTGCAGAAGAAAAAGTTGAAGCTGAAATACAACCAGTGGTTTAGTTTAGCTAAAGTAACTTAGAATTAGAGTTATTTATACTAAAAACTATTAATTAACCTAGGATTTCATGCATAACCAATTATAGAAAAACAATTCTAATTGCTTTTCTATAATTGGTTATACATGAAATTCTAGGTTAATTCCCTAAGCTCTGCCAATCTACATCAACATCATTTAAAATTAATGAAGAATTATATATTTGTAATATAATTATTAAAAAAACTAAAAATAATAACATAGCTATACCCATAAGTAATGTTGTAGCCCAACCTGGTGCTACTTTACCATATTCAGAATTTAGAGGTCTTAAAATATCACCTAATTTTGTTTTAAAAGCCATAATTTAATTTAAGTTAATCAATAACAATTTCTTGTAAGTATAATAATTTAATAATTATAAATTTAGTAAAAACCATGGAAACATCTACAATTTTAATAATATTTGTCTCAAGTTTATTAATAGGGATTACTGCTTATTCAACCTACACAGCCTTTGGACCAGGGTCAAAACTCTTAAGAGATCCTTTTGAAGAACATGAAGACTAATACTTATAAATTATCTTTCCTGTCTATATAAAAATAGAAAGGAAAGAATAATTTTAATTATTCTTTTAATATCTTAGGTGGATCACGGAAGAAAACAGCAAAAAAAAGAACCATTAATGTTCCAATTAGTAAAATTGAATATACTAATGCTGGTTGTGAAAGTTGTGAAAAATCTATACCCATATTTTTTCCTTTTAATTAAAATTTTATTTGGATTATACTACACCTTGTTTACGAGTTGTTTCATCACCTAATTTTTGGAATGCACCAAACTCTACTTGTTCTGTAACCTCTGAACCAATTCCTGTAAATACATCACGGAATATAGTACGAGAACCATGCCATAAATGACCTAAGAAGAATAATAGTGCTAAATTTAAATGTCCAAAAGTATACCAACCACGTGGACTACTTCTGAATACACCATCAGACTCTAAACTTGTTCTATCAAACTCAAAAACTTCACCAAGTTGAGCCTTACGAGCAAATTTCTTCACAGTTGGTGCATCTTTAAAAGATTGACCATTTAATTTACCACCATAAAAACTTACATTAACACCAACTTGTTCGATGCTATATTTTGATTCTGCACGTCTGAATGGTATATCTGCACGAATAATACCATCTTTATCAATTAAAATTACAGGGAATGTTTCAAAAAAGGCTGGCATACGACGTACCGATAATTCTCGACCTTCACGATCTCTAAAAATTGGATGACCTAACCAAGCTTCTGCTATACCATCACCTTTGTTCATAGGACCAGATCTAAATAAACCACCTTTCGCTGGATTATTACCAATGTAATCATAAAATGCTAATTTATCTGGAAGACTTGACCAAGCTTCACTTTCTGATAAACCTTCGTTTAGAGATACTTCAACGCGGCGCTCAATTTCTTGTTGGAAATAACCACTATCCCATTGATATCTTGTTGGTCCAAATAATTCGATTGGTGTTGTTGCAGAACCATACCACATAGTTCCTGAAGTAATAAAGGCCGCAAAGAAAACCGCGGCAATACTACTTGATAATACTGTTTCAATATTTCCCATTCTTAAAGCTCGGTATAAACGTTGAGGCGGTCTTAAAGTTAAATGAAAACCACCAGCTAGAACCCCAAAACTACCTGCTGCCATATGATGGGAAGCTATTCCACCTGGATTAAAAGGATTAAAGCCTGAAGGACCCCATGAAGGTGCTACTGGTTGAACTTGTCCTGTTAGACCATATGCATCAGAAACCCAAATTCCTGGTCCGAAAAACCCAGTAACATGGAATGCACCAAAACCAAAACATAATAAACCAGATAAAAATAAATGTATTCCAAAAATTTTTGGTAAATCTAGAGAAGGTTCCCCTGTTCTTGGGTCACGGAATAATTCAAGATCCCAATAAACCCAATGCCAAACAGCAGCTAGGAAACAAAGACCTGATAATATAATATGAGTATAAGCTACTCCTTCATAACACCATAAACTTGCAATTGGTTCAGATCTTTCACCAGCTATATCCCAACCTGTCCAAGAATCAGAAACACCTAATCTTGTCATAAAAGGCATAACAAACATACCTTGACGCCACATTGGGTTTAAAATTGGGTCTGAAAAATCAAATATAGATAATTCATATAATGCCATTGATCCAGCCCAGCCAGCTACTAGTCCTGTATGCATTAAATGAACTGCAATTAGTCTACCTGGGTCATTAAGAACTACAGTATGAACACGATACCATGGTAATGCCATTTATGAGAAGCTCCTATTAAGTGAACAGATTTTTGACTTTCTTACGATGGAGTTTATATATTTGTCTGCTAAATTTGACAACATACTCAACTCTTATTATTATATAGTATGTTATTATTTAAAAAAAATAAATTTTACTTGTACTATTTACAAAAAATAAAGCAAATTTAATACTATGGCAACTTACAAAATACATATTTTCAGCAAGGAACACGACGTGGATCAAGTCTTTGATTGTCCAGATGATACGTTTATTTTAGACCAAGCTGAAGAAGAGGGTGCAGATCTTCCATATTCTTGCCGTGCTGGAGCTTGTTCATCATGTGCAGGTCGATTAGAAAAAGGAGAGGTAGACCAATCTGACCAAAGTTTTTTAACAGATGTTGCATTAGAGAAGAATTTTATATTAACATGTGCAGCTTATCCTAAGTCAGATTGTGAAATTCAGGTTCATGCAGAAGATGATGTTCCAATCTAAAAATTATAAATAGTAATAATTATTAATTCTATATTTGCCTTTAGATAAATATAGAATTAATAATTAAACGAGTGTATTATTTTAATGTTACAACAGCACCTGCTTCCTCAAGTACTTTTTTAGTCTCTTCTGCAGCAGCCTTAGTTAATCCTTCTTTAATAACTTTTGGTGTGTTTTCAACTACTTCCTTAGCTTCTTTTAGTCCTAATTCTGTTACAGATCTTACTATTTTTAAAATAGATATTTTTTTATCTTTAGGAACTTCATCTAAACTTACATCAAATTCTGTTTTTTCTTCGCCACCTGCATTATCTTCAGAAGTTCCAGCTCCAGCATTCATCATCATTACACCACCGCCAGCAGAAGCATCAACATCAAATGTTTCTTCTATAGCCTTAACCAATTCAGCAGCTTCTAATAATGTTAATGTTTTGAATTCCTCAATTAAGTTCGAGATTTTTTCAGTCATATATATTTTTTTTTTTAAGTTTTTAATTCGTTTGTCAAAAGAGGATGAAGCTAATTTGTTTATAATTTTAAGGCAGAAATATCAAGTTCGATAGAAGGCCCCATAGTACTACAAATATGGAAAGTTTTGAAATAACGACCTTTTACCCCAGGTGGTTTATTATTTTCGATTGAATTATAAACAGCAACTAAGTTTTCTAATAAATCAGAATCAGTAAAATTACTTTTGCCAATTAATAAATGAACAATACCAGTTTTATCTGCCCGATATTCTAATTTACCTTTTTTAAACTCTTCTAAAGTCAACTTTACATCAGTCGTTACCGTACCAGCCTTAGGCGATGGCATTAGACCTTTTGGTCCTAAAATTCTTCCTAATTTCGCCAATTTTGGCATCATATCAGGTGTAGCAATTAATATATCAAAATCAAGATCACCTTTAGTGATTGTTTCAATTAAATCATCAGAACCTATTACATCAGCTAAAGTTTTATATTCAGGCGTAATAGTTTCTAAGGGCATTAAGACTGCTATACGTTTTGTTTTACCCGTTCCTTTAGGCAAAATTAAAGTACTACGTAACTGCTGATCACTATACTTAGGATCAATTGATAAAGAAATATGTGCTTCAACCGATTCTATAAAGTTAGCATTTGCAGTTTCTTTCAAAAGACGAATAGCTTCATCTTGGTTATATAAGCGTTTCTCTATTCTTGCTCTATTTTCTTTTGTTCGCTTATTCAATTTCTTCATTCTTTTTTCGACCCATTAAATTAAATATTATTCTGTTATTGTAATTCCCATATTTTTTGCAGTTCCTGCAATAATTTTAAAAGCGCTATCTAAATTTTTTGTGTTTAAATCAGGCAACTTTATTTTAGCAATTTCTTCTACTTCACTTTTTGTAACTGATCCGACTATTTGTCTATTAGGTTCTGAGGCACCTTTTTTTATGTTCGTCGCCTTGACTAATAATACTGATGCTGGCGGTGTTTTTAAGATAAATGTATATGATCTATCTTCATATACAGATATTTCAACTGGAATAATCAAACCAATTTGATCATTTGTTCTTGCATTATATTCTTTACAAAAAGCGGAAATATTTACACCATGTTGACTAAGAGCTGGACCTACAGGAGGGGCTGGAACCGCTTTACCTGCAGATAAAGCAAGCTTTATTATACTTGTTACTTTTTTTGCCATATGTATTTTTTGTTTGAATTTAATACTTTTAAAATTAATAATTTTTTCAAATTTCTAGTTTCATTTCTTTTTGATAATACGCGTCCTGAAGGATTTGAACCCTCGACACTAGGTTTTGGAGACCTATGTTCTACCAACTGAACTAAGGACGCTCTTTAAAGCTAAAACCGTATAGTCTTTACAAACATAACGTTATCTAATTTTACCTTTTAGGTCAAATCCTAGGTTTATATATCATAAGAGTTTATTTTATATCCTTGCTAAGGAGGCTCGAATTGGTCATAATATATATTCTTAAAGATCCATAATTTTTGGGTAGATAAATTATTACAAATTAAAAAATCTAAGGTATTTTGGGTCAAAGATTAATTTAGTTGATCCAATTGGTCCATTTCTATGCTTAGCTATGATTAGCTCGATTATATTTTTTTCTATGGTCTCTTTATTATAATAATCTTCACGATAAAGCATAATAACAATATCTGCATCTTGTTCAATAGAATTATGAATAACTAAATGATTAGTTAAATAATTGGAATAATTTGAAATATGTAAATCATAAACAGGTGCTAACTCATAGTAACTGATTTTGTTAACTTTTTCCCATGTTATAGAATATTTATTCGAATTATTTAAAGATTTAATCCCTAGTAGTAGCTTAGCACTAATAAAATTATTTCGTATTAGCTGATCGGTTTTTTTCCATCCTTTATTTGTCAAAATTTTATGATTACTAGTTAATAATAATGCCCAACCTAAATTACTTTCTAACTTATAGATAGGTTTTTGACCAGTTAATTTTATATTTAAGATTTTTTGTTTAACTATAAAATTGCCAGTCCAGCAAAAAATAAAAGTTCTTTTTTTATCCTTAATCTTTTTTATATATCTACTAGATGAGAAATTAATGCAACCACTTTCTCTCAGATCAGCTAAAATTGGTTTTTTATTTACTCGACTCTCTACATTTCGACTTAGTTGAGAGAGAACAATAATTGGTAAATTTAAGTCACGTGCTAATTTTTTTAGATCCCGTGTAATTTTAGAAAGTTCTTGAACTCGATTTGAGTTTTGCTCCATACCTTCTAATAATTGTAAATAATCAATTACGATTAAACTTACATGTTTTGATGACTCAAGATCAATAGTTTTTATTTTTAATTTTATTTCCCCTACAGATAAGTCTGGAGTGTCATCAATAAAAAGCTTTAAGTTTGATAACTCCTGGATTGTAGCATTTATTTTGAGCCATTCTGTTTCTTTGATCCTTGAGGCGCGCAATCTTGTATTTGTTATTTCAACTTCAGATGCTAATAAGCGATATAATAGTTGTTGTCGAGTCATTTCTAAACTAAAAAAAACAACCCCAGTATTATGATTTTGGGCAATATTTTTTGCTAAATTAAAAGCAAAAGCGGTTTTTCCCATGGAAGGACGTCCAGCAATAATGATAAGATCAGAGTTTTGGAATCCTTGAGTTATTATGTCAAACTCTATAAAAGTTGTCTTTAATCCTGGTAATCGCGGTACTCGCAGACCTTCTTCAATTTCTTTTAGAATTTGTTGTAAACCTTGTTCTACACTTATTAGATGTTGTCTTGATTTGTTTTCTGATAAAAGAAAAAAACTTTGTTCAATTTTTGTAAAAATTGTCTCTAAAGGGATTTCTGTTAAATACCCATTCTCAATTATTTCTTCACCAAGTTTTATTAGTGATCTCCTCAAATATTTTTCATAAATTAATGCTATATATTCTTCAAGATTAGTTAATCTATTAATTTGATTTAAAAGATCAAGAAGAATATTTGCTCCCCCGATCTTTAGTAAAAAACCATTATCTTGTATCCATGTAATCAAATTTATATAATCAATCGTTTTTCCTTCTGCATAAAGAATTAATAAAGCTTTATAAATAATTTGATGCGTATCTAAATAGAAAGCCTCAATTGGCAATTTTTCACTAACTAGTAAGATTGCTTCTGGTATTGTTAAGATACTCCCCAATACTAGTTTTTCAGCTAATAGGTTATATGGAAGTACTGAGTCTACGTCTAAGGATTCTAAATTACTCATAAATCACTTATTGCTAGAATATTTTATTCTGGTAAAATTTCAAGATTAATTTTGGCTGTAACATTTGTTGTTAAAGCAATTTCAATAACATATTCTCCTAATTTTTTCATTTCAGGTAATTCTAACTGGTTTTTATTTAAATCTATAGGTAAATCAACTTTATTAGTTATTAATTCTAATATATGTTTCTTTGTAATTTTACCATAAAATACTCCATTTTCAGAAATTTTCTTCTTAGTCGTAAATTTTCCGAAACTTTCTAATAATTCTTTGACACCAAGACATTTTTTGGCGAATTGTAATTGTTTTAGATCTAATTCTTTCTGTTGTGATTCAAACTGATTAATTAAATTAATAGTCGCTATTTTAGCTAGCTTTAGAGGCATTAAATAATTTCTAATATATCCAGGTTTAACTTTAATAAGTGCACCTTGGTTTCCTAATCCCTGAACATCTTTTGTTAAAATTACTTGAATTGTTTTTTTCCCCAT